CCAATGTAGAGATATCATACCTCTTTTAGATTATGATGATACCTCTTATGTTAAGCATCCATGGCTGAATGGTTAAAGCGCCCAACTCATAATTGGCAAATTCGTAGGTTCAATTCCTACTGGATGCACACTAAAACGTTCAATAAGTCTATCGGAATGGGCTCTGTATCAATGGAATCTCATCATCCATACAGAACGAATGAGTATACTATATTCATACTCGAACATATATCGAATCGGGATCCACTAAGCCAGAAATCCAGTATTGGGTCGAACTCTTCTTTGGTGTGAAGGTATTAGATAGTCGTCCCCGGGAAAGGGTAGAAGAATGGGGCCTATTATGTATGGGACATAAAATACATTACAGACGTATGATCATTACGCTTGCACCAGGTTATTCTATTCCACCTCTTCTAGAGATTCTAGAGAAAAGAACTCAACGAAAAATACTTCATAACACGGCAATACATTTATACAAAACTTCTAGCCCGAGCACACGTAATGGAGCCGTAGACAATCAAGTGAAACCCAATACACGAAATCATTTGATCTATGGACAGCACCGTTGTAGTAAAGGGCGTAATGCCAGAGGAATCATTACCGTAAGGCATAGAGGGGGAGGTCATAAGCGTCTATACCGTAAGATTGATTTTCGACGGAATCAAAAAGACATCTCTGGTAGAATCGTAACCATAGAATACGACCCTAATCGAAATACGTCCATTTGTCTTATACACTATGGGGATGGTGAGAAGAGATATATTTTACATCCCAGAGGGGCTAGAATTGGAGATACCATTGTTTCTGGTACAGAAATTCCTATATCAATGGGAAATGCCCTACCTTTGAGTGCGGTTTGAACTATTGATTTACGTAATTGGAAGTAACCAATTAGGTTTACGACGAAACCTAAAAATCGATCACTGATCCAATTGGAATACCTCTATGGGATACACCTCAACAGAAAACTGTTGAGTAACGGCAGCAAGTGATTGAGTTCAGTAGTTTCTCATAGAAAATTATTGACTCTAGAGATATGGTAATATGGAGAAAATTGTTTGAAGCACGCACAGAACTGGAAGGGCCCCTTGTTTCAAAGAGAGGAGGACGGATTATTCACATTTCATTTGATGGTCAGAGGCGAATTGAAAGTTAAGCAGTGGATCCCCCCAGGGAAAAATAGAGATGTCTCCTACGTTACCCGTAATATGTGGAAGTATCGACGTAATTTCATAGAGTCATTCGGTCTGAATGCTACATGAAGAACATAAGCCAGATGACGGAACGGGGAGACCTAGGATGTAGAAGATCCTAACATGAGTGATTCGGAAGATTTGGATTCCACTCGTGCGAGACTTCATTATACGATGAGAAGATCCATTTCTTGCTATATCATCATATACATCTAGAAAGCCGTATGCTTTGGAAGAAGCTTGTACAGTTTGGGAAGGGGTTTTGATTGATAAAAAAGAAGAATCTACTTCAACCGATATACCCTTAGGCACAGCCATACATAATATAGAATTTACACATGGAAAGGGTGGACAATTAGCTAGAGCAGCAGGTGCTGTAGCGAAACTGATTGCAAAAGAGGGTAAATCGGCCACATTAAGATTACCATCTGGGGAGATCCGTTTGATATCTCAAAACTGCTTAGCAACAGTCGGACAAGTGGGTAATGTTGGAGTGAACCGAAAGAGTTTGGGTAGAGCTGGATCGAGGTGTTGGCTGGGTAAGCGTCCTGTAGTCAGAGGAGTAGTTATGAACCCTGTGGACCATCCCCACGGGGGCGGTGAAGGGAGAGCCTCAATTGGTAGAAAAAAACCCTCAACTCCTTGGGGTTATCCCGCGCTTGGAAGAAGAACTAGGAAAAGGAAAAAATATAGTGATAGTTTGATTCTTCGTCGCCGTAAATAGGAATATTCCAAATCGAATTTGGCGAATTCCAGAAATGAAATAATGTGATGGGCGAACGACGGGAATTGAACCCGCGCATGGTGGATTCACAATCCACTGCCTTGATCCACTTGGCTACATCCGCCCCCTATCTAGCTAAAGGATTTCTTCTGTTTTCCATTCATCATTATTGTATTTATTTGTCCCTCCATACTTAGATCGAGATATTGGAGATCGAATGCCAATCTTGAAGATGTCAAATCAAAAAAAAGGATGAATCAGCTATGATACGTGAAAAAAAAAGATTTGTAGCAAAAAAAACATTTGTCGCTAAGCATTTATTGGAAAAAATGAAAAAAATAAAAAAGGGGGAAATAATAATCACTTGGTCTCGAGCATCTACCATTATCCCGCCAATGGTTGGCCATACAATCGGTATTCATAATGGAAAGGAACATTTGCCTATTTATATAACGGATTCTATGATAGGCCACAAATTGGGAGAATTTGCGCCTACTCGTACTTTCGCGAGAGATGCAAGAAAAAATAACGATAAGAAATCTGTAATGAAGAAGAAGAAAAAAAAATAGATAGGAATCAAACAAAG